AACGTAGAGCTCGCAGGGCTTTGAAACCAAATACATTACCCACAATGGAAGTAAACATGTTAGTAACAGAACCTTCTTCAAAAAGGTCTAAAGGATAAGCTATATAAGCAATATATTGATTTTCTTCCCCAACAACGGCCTCAATGTGGTAGCATCGTCCTTTGTAACGATCAAGACTGGTAAGTCCATCAGTCCACACAGTTGTCCAGGTACCAGTAGAAGATTCGGCGGCTACCGCAGCCCCTGCTTCTTCAGCGGGAACTCCGGGTTGAGGAGTTACTCGGAATGCTGCTAAGATATCAGTATCTTTGGTTTCATAATCAGGAGTATAATAAGTCAATCTGTAATCTTTAACACCAGCTTTAAATCCAACACTTGCTTTAGTTTCTGTTTGTGGTGACATAAGTCCCTCCCTACAACTCATGAATTAAGAATTCTTACAACAACAAGGTCTACTCGATATAGATTAGGCGTGAAAACTTTGACAAAAATCTTTCAAAAAATATTCAACTAATATTATCAATGAATTAAGTTTCTTATTAGACCATGCATTTGATTCACCAAATACATCATTATTGTATACTCTTTGATATATATGGCGCAACCCAATCTTTGTTTTTCAAGTTTATAATTGAATTTAGGCACTTTCCATTTTGAATCTAAAAAAAAAAAATACTAAGAAAAATTCCCCCTTGACAGTGATATGTGTTGTATATGTAAATCCTAGATGTGAAAATAGGGATAATTCATCCATGAAAGAGAAGGGGAATAAAAAAAAAATAGACACTAACTAAACTATATATTGATATATAGTTAGATATATAGAAAAGAAAACATTCAATGAGATCGTAATAATGAATCACGAGTTAGAATTTCATAGATTTCATCTAATCGAGTATAGATGGTATTTTGTATAATATAATGATAGAGAAATGAAACACACTTCACTTACTCACAATTCTTATTCATCTACTTGATCCTTTGAAAAAAGAATAGATTGAACTTGAAAATTTACGCATTTAAATTTAATGAGTAAACGATTGAATTTTATTCGGTTGGGTGGTACCAACTAAATCGAGTACTAATTCCCATTTAATTCGTATTGAATTAATTACTGCTACCAGAAATTTATTTGCAATTTGGTACTATGTACCATAGTCTCTCAATCAAAAGAATTTCGACATATTTTACTTTATTATATTATGAAAATCAATCCGAATCCTTCTGGTTCTACGGTTTCCACACTTGAAGAAAAAAACCTAGGACGTATCACTCAAATTATTGGCCCAGTACTGGATGTTGTTTTCCCCCGGGGCAAGATGCCTAATATTTATAACGCTTTGGTAGTTAAAGGTCGAGATACTGCCGGTCAGCAAATTAATGTGACTTGTGAGGTACAACAATTATTAGGAAATAATCGAGTTAGAGCTGTAGCTATGAGTGCTACAGATGGTCTGACGAGAAGAATGGAAGTGATTGATACAGGAGCTGCTCTAAGTGTTCCAGTCGGCGGAGCTACTCTCGGACGAATTTTCAATGTTCTTGGAGAGCCTGTTGATAATTTAGGTCCTGTAGATACTCGTACAACATCGCCTATTCATAGATCTGCGCCTGCTTTTATCCAGTTAGATACAAAATTATCAATCTTTGAAACAGGGATTAAAGTGGTGGATCTTTTAGCTCCGTATCGCCGTGGAGGAAAAATTGGACTATTTGGGGGAGCCGGCGTGGGTAAAACAGTACTTATCATGGAATTGATCAACAACATTGCCAAAGCTCATGGAGGCGTATCCGTATTTGGTGGAGTAGGTGAACGTACTCGTGAAGGAAATGATCTCTACATGGAAATGAAAGAATCTGGGGTAATTAATGAAAAAAATATTGCAGAATCAAAAGTAGCTCTAGTCTATGGTCAAATGAATGAACCACCAGGAGCTCGTATGAGAGTAGGTTTGACTGCACTAACCATGGCAGAATATTTCCGGGATATTAATGAACAAGATGTGCTTTTATTCATCGACAATATCTTTCGTTTCGTTCAAGCGGGATCAGAAGTATCTGCCTTATTAGGGAGAATGCCTTCTGCAGTGGGTTATCAACCTACCCTTAGTACCGAAATGGGTTCTTTACAAGAAAGAATTACTTCCACCAAAGAAGGGTCTATAACTTCGATCCAAGCAGTTTATGTACCTGCAGATGATTTGACCGACCCTGCTCCTGCCACGACATTTGCACATTTAGATGCTACTACCGTACTATCAAGAGGATTAGCTGCCAAAGGTATTTATCCAGCAGTCGATCCTTTAGATTCAACGTCAACTATGTTACAACCTCGGATCGTTGGCGAGGAACATTATGAAACTGCTCAAAGAGTTAAGGAAACTTTACAACGTTACAAAGAACTTCAGGACATTATAGCTATCCTGGGGTTGGACGAATTATCCGAAGAAGATCGTTTAACTGTAGCAAGAGCACGAAAAATTGAACGCTTCTTATCACAACCCTTCTTCGTGGCAGAAGTCTTTACTGGTTCTCCAGGGAAATATGTTGGTCTCGCCGAAACAATTAGGGGGTTTCGATTGATCCTTTCTGGGGAATTAGACAGTCTTCCCGAGCAGGCCTTTTATTTGGTAGGTAACATCGACGAAGCTACCGCGAAAGCTATGAACTTAGAAGGGGAGAACAAATTGAAGAAATGACTTTAAATCTTTGTGTACTGACCCCTAATCGAATTATTTTGGATTCAGAAGTGAAAGAAATCATTTTATCTACTAATAGTGGACAAATTGGCGTATTACCAAACCACGCCCCTATTGCCACAGCGGTAGATATAGGTCTTTTGAGAATACGTCTCAACGACCAATGGGTAACGGTAGCCTTGATGGGTGGTTTCGCTAGAATAAGTAATAATGAGATCACCATTTTAGGAAATGATGCGGAGATGAGTACTGACATTGATCCGCAAGAGGCTCAACAAGCTCTTGAAATAGCTGAAGCTAACTTGAGTGGAGCTCAGGGAAAGAGACAAGCAATTGAGGCGAATCTAGCTCTCAGACGAGCTCGGACACGAGTAGAGGCTGTTAATGTTATTTCCTACTAGTAAAAAAAAAACACACATAAAAATAAAATAAGAAAAAGAAGTTCTTTAGAGGTTCTTTATTATGTACCATATTTTAATTCTGCCAATTGAATACAATCAATTCTAGATGATACAACAAAAAAAAGAAGATGGCTAGAAAAACTTATTAGATACCAGAGTTGATGGTATCTAATAGGTTCTACCTACTATTGGATTTGAACCAATGACTTCCGCCGTATGAAAGCAATACTCTAACCACTGAGTTAAGTAGGTTATTCATCATCACAAAAAAAGGACCCATCGCCTCGGGGATTATAGGTGGAATATTTTTTCTACGCAATACCAATCCATTAACAGTAAGCGGATTAAAGAACTCTTATGTGGGATCCGATCTTGACAAGAAATTCTCTATATGTTAAGATGTCTATGACAAGGGCTATAGCTCAGTTAGGTAGAGCACCTCGTTTACACGTGCGCCAATGCTTTTCAAAGGGGCCCATTATGTAATGAACATAATTGATCTTATTGAGAAATCGATGTCTTACTCCATAGATTCGAAGGAACAAGAGAACAATAGCCTGACAAATATTTGATTTGGTCCGATTCAAGTGCGAATTCAGGTGCCAAATGAAATAGAACCTGCCATTGATTTGCTAATTGATAAGGTAAATACCAGCCCATTCAATGCTAGGCATAATGAGTATAAGGGACTCAAAAGAACCTCTTTTTATCCTATGAACTTTAAGGTGTATGAAGTCTCATATTTGACTCTTGTAGCGGAGCGATAGAGATTCCATTTAACTTAGGTTAATCTAGGCCAGAGGCAGACCTAAGTCAAGGTAACCCCTCTTTGAAACACTTTGGTATTGTTCCTAGATCAGAATACAAATCATGAATCACAGAACACATGGAGCCATCTTATTATCTTCCTGTAAAAAACTGTAAAAAAGAAAAAATATGGTGGACTAACTGATCTTTATATCAATCAGTTGATGAAAGAGCCCAATGCAAGAAAATGCATGTTGGGTCTTTGAAACAGTTCGCATCATTTCGATAATAATTAGTTTGATCTGTTTTACCGAGAAGGTCTACGGTTCGAGTCCGTATAGCCCTAACACATTCCACTTTTTTTTTCGTTTTGATTGAAAAAAAAAAAGTGGAAATGGATTAAGAATTAAATTAATGCATTTTATATTTGTATTTTTATAATATAAAATGAACTAGAAAAATATAGTTATACTAATACGATTTCTTACGTTATAATTAGTCTTATTTATTAGTATTCTAATTATACTATTTTTTTGTATTTAATTGAATTACTTTTTAAAAAGAGAAACCGAGATAAAGTAAGAGAGTTTTCTTTGGGTGGGAACATCCTATATCGATACCATATCTAAATGGAATCAAAAAAAAATGGTAAGTGGGGTTCCATTGTATGAATCTTTAAATAAGGCATGCACCATGGTAAACAAACTCTAAACTATGTAGTTTTATTTGATCAAAAAAAATTCCCTTTTCCTTTAAGAAGTTCTGGATGAATTTACAATTGAAATTCAAATCGAATAATTCAACCTATTCCACATTAATAGGAGTCCATTTATGTTTCTGCTTCACGAATATGATATTTTCTGGGCATTTCTAATAATATCGGGTGCTATTCCTATTTTGGCATTTGTAATTTCCGGAGTTTTAGCCCCAATTAGTGAAGGACCAGAGAAGCTCTCTAGTTATGAATCGGGTATAGAACCCATGGGAGACGCTTGGTTACAATTCCGAATCCGCTATTACATGTTTGCTCTAGTTTTTGTTGTTTTTGACGTTGAAACGGTCTTTCTTTATCCATGGGCGATGAGTTTTGATGTATTGGGTGTATCCGTATTTATAGAAGCTTTCATTTTCGTGCTTATCCCAATTGTTGGTT